TTTGAAATGATACAAAAAAAGATACTTTTATTCACAAAAGAAGAACTATCCTCTGATGGATTTCCTACTTCTTGTAGTAGGACCAATGAACAAAAAAAAAACAATTTAAAAAAGAAATTTAGAAATCGAATTGAAGCTTTAGATTTAGATAAAGGATCTACTCTTGTGAATATGCTTGAAAAAACGATTCGATTTTGTAATAATGCAACTAAAAAAGAGTATTTACCTAAAATTTATGATCCATTCTTGCATGGAGTCTCTCGTGGACGAATCAAAAAATTTCCTTCATTCCCAATGATAACCGAAATGTATATAAAAAAAAACATAGGAACATCTTGTATAAACAAACTCCATAGTATACTTCTTAATATTAATTATCAAAAAACACAAGTTAATTCAGAAGAACAAATAAAAATTATAAAATTTTTATTTGATGTTGTTATAACTGATCCAAAAGATGAAACTCTTATAAAAAATTTTATTGAAATAAAAGAAATCATTAAAAAAGTTCCTCGATGGTCATATGAAAGAAACCCTAAAATTCGTTCAAGAAAAGCAAAACGTGACCGTATAGTCATTTTTACTACTAACCAGCCAAATCCAAATAACGATATTTTTATTAATAAGAAAGATATTAAAAATTCTTATAAAAAAAAGGAAGTGACTTTCGTACATTATTTACAAAAATCGGATTTTCGTCGGAACTTAGCCAAAGGATCCATACGTGCCAAAAGACGTAAAACAACTATTTGGGAATTTTTTCAAGCAAATCTACATTCCCCACTTTTTTTGGATAGAATAGACAAACTTTTTTTTTTTTTGTTTGAGATATTGGGATTGCTGAAACTAATTGTTAGAAATTTGATGTGGGAAAACAAAAAAAAAAAATTTTTTGATTCTGATTATATCGAAAAAACAAACAAAATTGCGAAAAAAGAGGCAGAAAAAACACGAATCAAAATTGCCGAAGCCTGGAATCGCTTCATATTGGGTCAAGTACTAAGAAGTTCCGCCTTAGTAACCCAATCGATTCTTAGAAAATATATTATATTACCTTTATTGATAATAATTAAAAATACCGTCCGTATGTTATTATTTCAATTTCCCGAATGGTCTGAGGATTTAAAGGATTGGAAACGAGAAATCTATATTAAATGCACCTATAATGGTGTTCCGTTATCAGAAAGAGAATTTCCAAAAAAATGGTTAACCAATGGTATGCAGATAAAAATACTATTTCCTTTTTGTCTTAAACCTTGGCACAGATCAAAATTACAATCCTCTCACAAAGATCCAATGAAAAAAAAGAAAGAGAAAGGGCAAAAAAATTATTTTTGTTTTTTAACAATTTGGGGAATGGAAACCGAATTACCTTTTGGCCCTGCCCGAGAACACCCTTCATTTTTTGAACCTATTTTTAAAAAATTCAAAAAAAAAATTAGAAAATTGAAAACTAAGTCTTTTTTGATTTTAAGGGTTTTTAAAAAAAGAGAAAAAATTTTTCTAAAACTAAAAGGCTTAAAAGAAACTAAAACCTGGGTTATCAAAAGCTTTCTATTTACAAAAGAAAAAATAAAAGAACTTTTAAAACGAAACAGAATTTCGTTATTTGGACTCAGGGAAGTATATGAATTAAGTGAAACTAAAAAAGATTCAATAACTAGTAATCAGATGAGTGATGAATCGTCTGTTCCCAATCGATCTATGGAGTTCACAAATTATTCACTAACAGAAAAAAAAATGAAAGATTTGATTGATAGAACAAAGACAATCAGAAATCAAATAGAATATACAAAAAAAAAGAAAAACGAATTTCTAATTCAAGAAATAAATAATAGTTCTAACAAAAGAAGTTTTTATGGTAAACTATTAGAATCATCAAAAAATATTTGGCAGATATTAAAAAAAAAAAATGCTCGATTCATTCATAAATTATATTATTTTATGAAATTTTTCATGGAAAGGGTATATATAGATATTTTTCTATGTATCATTAATATTCCAAGAATCAATACACAACTTTTTCTTAAATCAAGAAAAAAAATTATTGATAAATACATTTACATAAATCAAGAAAAAACTAATAAAACAAATAAAAATACCATTTACTTTATTTCGACTCTAAAAACCTTACTATCTAATATTAAAAATATTAATTCGAAAATTTGTTTTGATCTATCCTCTTTCTCACAAGCATATGTATTTTACAAATTATCAAAAATACAAGTTAATAACTTGTATAATTTAAAGTCTGTCCTTCAATATAACGGAAACGAAATATCCTTTTTTGTTAAGAAGGAAATAAAGGATTATTTTGAAGAACAAGGAATCTTTCATTATGAATTAAAAGATAAAACCTTTTTAAATTTAGAAATAAATCAATGGAAAAACTGGTTTAGAAGTCATTATCAATACAATTTATCTCAGATTACATGGCCTAGATTAATATCCGAAAAATGGCGAAATAGAATCAACCAAGATTCTATAGTTCAAAATCCAAATTTAAACCGATGGGATTCATATGAAAAAGACACATTTTTTAGTTACGAAAAACAAAATGATTTTGAAGCAGACTCATTATTGAATCAAAAACAAAATTTAAAAAAAAAAATTTTATATAATCTTTTTTCCTATAAATCTATTAATTATAAAGAAAAAAAAGAAAAAACTTTTAATAGGTACAAAATAGATAAAAAAAAAAATTTTAATATGTCGGTAGGCATCCCTATCCATAATTATCTAGTGTCTAATTCTCTAAAAAAATATCATATTATGGGTATAGAGAAAATTCCAGATAGAAAATATTTGGATTGGCGAATTCTCAACTTTTGGTTTAGAAAAAAAATCAATATTGAGTCCTGGGTCGATATCAATACCAAAAGTAATAAAAATATTAAGACTGGAGTTAATAATTATCAAATAATTGATCAAATACCTAAGAAAAGTCTTGCCAATCAAAAAAGAAACTTGATTGATTGGATGGGAATTAATGAAGAAATACCAAGTTGTTGTATAGGAAATCTGGAACTTTGGTTCTTTCCAGAATTTGTCTTACTTTCTAATGCATATAAGATTAAACCGTGGATCATACCAATCAAATTACTTCTTTTCCATTTTAATGAAAATCAAAACCTTACTAAAAATATCACTAGAAAGAAAAAAGGTTTTATATCATCAAATGAAAAACAATCCCTTGGATTAAACAATCCAAATCAAGAAGAAAAAGAATCCGCAGGCCAAGAAGAGCTTGAATCAGATAAACAGAAACAAGGAAATCTTGGGTCAGTTCTATCAAACCAAGAAAAAAATATTGAAGAAAATTATGCAAAATCAAACATAAAAAAACGTAGAAAGAAAAAACAATACAAAAGCAATACACAAGAGAAACTTCATTTATTTCTAAAAAGATATTTGTATTTTGAATTGCAATGGGATTATTTAAAAAAAAAAAAAATTCTCAATAATAGTAAACTCTATTGTCTTTTGCTTAGACTGATAAATCCAAAAGAAATTGCTATATCTTCCATTCAAAGAGGAGAAATGAACCTAGACATTCTAATGATTAAGAACAATTTAACTCTTCCAGAATTTATGAAAAAAGCAAAATGGATTATTGAACCAATTCGTCTCTCTATAAGAAACGATGAACAATTTATTATATATCAAACCATAGGCATTTCATTGGTTCATAACAATAAGCACCAAATAACTCAAAAATACAAAAAAAAAAGCTATCTTGATAAAAACAATTTTGATGAATCCATTGCAAAACATCAAAAAATAACTGGAAATGGAGACAAAAATCATTATGATTTCTTTGTCCCTGAAAATATTTTATCCCCTAAACGGCGTAGAGAATTTCGAATTCTAACTTTATTCAATTCAAGGAATAAAAATGATAAGCATAGAAATCAAAGATTTGATAATAATATAAAAAACTGTGGTCAAAAAAACAAAGATTTTGATAAAGATAACCTAAACCTAATTAAATTAAAGTTCTTTCTTTGGCCCAATTTTCGATTAGAAGATTTAGCTTGTATGAATCGCTATTGGTTTAATACTAATAATGGAAGTCGTTTCAGTATAGTAAGGATACATATGTATCCGCGCTTTCTAATTCGTTGATGGTACATGAATTTTCCTATATATAATGTATCATTTCAGGTATATGAAAAAAAATGCATGCACACATGGATTGTTTTAGATTCCATTTTACTAAATGATATACATTTAATTAATGACATAGATATCAATTAGATCCATAAAAAAATCCTTTCCATTTTAGATCTAAAATGGAATTTTATCTTTTACTCTTTTACAGAAATATAGCATGCGGAATCAAATTCGAAATTTGGGGTTAATTTTTTTTTATTTGATAAAATAAAAAAGTTGATAATTAAATTTAGATCCTTGCAAAAATGACTAACATAATTTTATTATTACTGATTGGTAAAATTCATATCTTAAAATTCATATTTTTAAAAAAGAAAAAAAAAAGAGGGGGGGAGGATTTCTTTTTATGATAAAAAATGCATTCATTTCATTTCCAGAAAAAAAAGAAGAAAAGAGGGGATCCGTTGAATTTCAAATAGTCAGTTTCACCAATAAAATACGAGGACTTACTTCACATTTGGAATTGCACAGAAAAGATTATTTATCTCAGAGAGGTCTACGGAAAATTCTGGGAAAACGTCAACGGCTACTGGCTTATTTGTTAAAAAAAAATCGAGTAGGTTATAAAGAATTAATTAATCAGTTGAATATTCGGGAGTCAAAAAATCGTTAATTTCAAAATTGGAAATTTGTTAATTTATTAGATCTTGAATTTTGATGAACTTCTTTTTCAGCAATTCAATTCATGCAAGAATGAATCAAGGAAAAACTTATGAATATACCAGTTACAGGAAAAGACCTTATGATAGTCAATATGGGACCGCACCACCCATCCATGCATGGTGTTCTTCGTCTAATCGTTACTCTAGATGGTGAAGATGTTATTGACTGTGAACCAATATTGGGTTATTTACACAGAGGAATGGAAAAAATTGCGGAAAACCGAACGATTATACAATATTTGCCTTATGTAACACGATGGGATTATTTAGCTACTATGTTCACAGAAGCAATAACCGTAAATGGACCAGAACAACTGGGAAATATTCAAGTCCCTCGAAGGGCCAGCTATATTAGAGTAATTATGCTGGAATTGAGTCGTATCGCTTCTCACCTCTTATGGCTTGGACCTTTTATGGCAGATATTGGTGCACAGACTCCTTTTTTCTATATTTTCAGAGAACGAGAATTAGTATATGATCTATTCGAAGCTGCCACCGGTATGAGAATGATGCATAATTATTTTCGTATCGGAGGCATAGCGGCTGATCTACCTCATGGTTGGATAGATAAATGCTTAGATTTTTGCGATTATTTTTCAACAGAGGTTGTTGAATATCAAAAACTTATTACACAAAATCCTATTTTTTTACAACGAGTTGAAGGAGTAGGCATTATTGGTGGAGAAGAAGCAATAAATTCGGGTTTATCCGGACCGATGCTACGCGCATCCGGAATACAATGGGATCTTCGTAAAGTTGATCGTTATGAGTGTTACGATGAATTTGATTGGGAAGTTCAGTGGCAAAAACAAGGAGATTCATTAGCTCGTTATTTAGTACGAATCCGCGAAATGATGGAATCCATAAAAATTATTCAACAGGCTCTGGAAGGAATTCCGGGGGGTCCCTATGAAAATTTAGAAATCCGAGGCTTTGATAGAAAAAAGAATACAGTATGGAATGATTTTGAATATCGATTCATTAGTAAAAAACCGTCTCCCACTTTTGAATTGCCGAAACAAGAACTTTATGTAAGAATCGAAGCTCCAAAGGGCGAATTAGGAATTTTTCTGATAGGGGATCAAAGTGGTTGTCCTTGGAGATGGAAAATTCGTCCACCGGGTTTTATTAATTTGCAAATTCTTCCTCAGCTAGTTAAAAGAATGAAATTGGCTGATATTATGACGATACTCGGTAGCATAGATATAATTATGGGAGAAGTTGATCGTTAAAATGAAAATTGATACAACAGAAGTACAAGCTATCAATTCTTTTGCCAAATTGGAATCTTTAAAAGAGGTCTATGGACTGATATGGATGCTTATCCCTATTTTTACTCCTGTATTGGGAATCACAACGGGTGTACTAGTAATTGTGTGGTTAGAAAGAGAAATATCTGCAGGGATACAACAACGTATTGGACCTGAATACGCCGGTCCTTTGGGAATTCTTCAAGCTCTAGCGGATGGGACAAAACTACTTTTCAAAGAGAATCTTCTTCCATCTAGAGGAAATACTTGTTTATTTAGTATTGGACCATCTATAGCAGTTATATCAATTTTACTAAGTTATTCAGTAATTCCTTTTAGCAATCACCTTGTTTTAGCTGATCTCAATATCGGTATTTTTTTATGGATTGCCATCTCAAGTATTGCTCCTATTGGACTTCTTATGTCAGGATATGGGTCAAATAATAAATATTCTTTTTTAGGTGGTCTGCGAGCTGCTGCTCAATCAATTAGTTATGAAATACCATTAACTCTATGTGTTTTATCAATATCTCTACGTGCGATTCGTTGAAACATAAACTTTTATTTTTCCTATCCCTTTCGTTCTATTCTAGACAAATAATAAGTTGAATGAATTGAAATATATATCTTTATTATTTATGTTTGGAGTTAATGTTAATAAAGTAAATTTGATAGTTATATATGAGTGAAAGAAAACAGCTTTAAAATTCGCAGTAAAAAGAAACAATTGAGTCTCATTTGCTCTGTACAAGGGTTAAGCAGAAATAAACATAAGCCTAAGAATCACTTTACCCCAAGATTGGTTGATTAGTCATCCTGGCTTGAAGCGGGTTCAAAAGAGCAACCATATGAATTTTTCACTATCAGTAGTATGGATTACCATACATGTATTACCAAGTGTGGATTGGGCAAAAATGAGTGGATGGTTAGAAACACCAAAATACACAAAGAATTAGTAATTGAGATTAACGAAATTAAAAAAAAAACGGATATTTATGCATAACATAACATATCATAACATATATATATATATATAAAAAAAAAGAATGCTGATTGGGGCTTTAAATTGGTAGAAATGATCAGATAGTACTCCCAAAAATTCCGATTCAGAGTATGTTCCTATCCACCGATAAAAGTAATAACTATCAGGAACGAAATAATCCTTTATTTTTTAAGTCCACCTACTTTTTTCTCAAAAAGAAGAATAGGAACGAAAAAGAGATTTTTTTTATTCTTTCTTTCATATGTTTCTCAAAATAGAAAAGTAGAATTTGTGTCATCAATCATAAACTAATGGAATATCTAATTCTTTTTCGTAATCGAAACCAAGCATGGGCTGAAATACCTATTGATATTTTTACAAGGAGTATTTTATTGAAAGATTAAGTGATTACTCACCAAATAAAAATTTGAATTCGTAAAGGATGAGATGAATTCCGAAGCATTTTTTTGTTTATTATTAAAGTTATAGCAGACAGAATTCCATTGGTATAATTAGGGACCTTCCAATAGATTTTTATTTCATATATTTTACAACACAACCATATCAATATAAATAAAACAAATCTGGTCCTTAAATTTATTTGTGGACCTTGGGGAGCCGTATGAGGTGAAAACCTCATGTACGGTTTTGTAATAGCGATGAGAACAGTGATGTTATCACCGACTATGATTATCTAACAGTTCAAGTACAGTTGATATAGTTGAGGCACAGTCAAAATATGGGTTTTTGGGATGGAATTTGTGGCGTCAACCTATAGGTTTTATCATTTTTCTAATTTCTTCCCTAGCAGAATGTGAGAGGTTACCTTTTGATTTACCAGAAGCAGAAGAAGAATTAGTAGCAGGCTATCAAACTGAATATTCAGGTATCAAATTTGGTTTATTTTATGTTGCTTCCTATCTAAATCTATTAGTTTCTTCATTATTTGTAACAGTTCTATACTTGGGCGGTTGGAATATTTCTATTCCGTATATATCTATTCCTGAGTTATTTGAAATAAATAAAGAGGATCAAATTCTTGGAACAACAATTGGTATCTTTATTACATTAGCTAAAACTTATTTGTTCTTGTTCATTTCTATCACAACAAGATGGACGTTACCTAGGCTAAGAATGGACCAACTATTAAACCTTGGATGGAAATTTCTTTTACCTATTTCGTTCGGTAACCTATTATTAACAACTTCTTCCCAACTCCTTTCACTGTAAAGAAAAAAGGAATCCAACATTCATTACTTGTTTCAAAGAAGAGAAAGAAACAAAGATAAAATTATTCAGAGATATTTACGATATGCTTCCTATGGTAAACAGGTTCATGAATTATGGTCAACAAACAGTACGAGCTGCAAGGTACATTGGTCAAGGTTTCATGATTACCTTATCCCACACAAATCGTTTACCTGTAACTATTCAATATCCCTATGAAAAATTAATAACATCGGAGCGTTTCCGCGGTCGAATCCATTTTGAATTTGATAAATGCATTGCTTGTGAGGTATGTGTTCGAGTATGTCCTATAGATCTTCCCGTTGTTGATTGGAAATTTGAAACTAATATTCGAAAGAAACGATTGCTTAATTACAGTATTGATTTTGGAATTTGTATATTTTGTGGTAACTGTGTTGAGTATTGTCCAACAAATTGTTTGTCAATGACTGAAGAATATGAACTTTCAACTTATGACCGTCACGAATTGAATTATAATCAAATAGCTTTGGGTCGTTTACCAATGTCAGTAATTGACGATTATACTATTCGAACAATTTTGAATTCCCCTCAAACTAAAAATGGGTAAACCTCTTGATTTGATTAAAAAATAATTCAAAATTCTTATCTTAATTATTAAGATAATTAGGCTCATTTTTGGTATAAAAGAATGAGGTCTTTCTTTTTGCTTGGTCAATAAGTACAAATTCTGACTAAAAATTGGTTAAGAGGACTTACAACTTAATTATATTTGTATTGAACTATTATTCTATTAATCTAAAATATCCGTAATTACTTTGAAATAGATAGGTTCAAAATACACTTTCGAATAAAGAAAAGACAAAAATTTCCAATAATTGTACCTACATAAATTCATACACATTAGAAATTCGATTATAAAAAAAAATTCCTGGTCAGGTCAATAAGGTCATGAAAAGCATTTCGATTTATTTATTTCTTATTTTACATATAATGGATTTGCCTGGGCCAATACATGATTTTCTTTTAGTTTTTCTGGGATCAGGTCTTATATTAGGAGGTTTGGGAGTGGTATTACTTACCAACCCAATTAATTCTGCCTTTTCGTTAGGATTTGTTCTTGTTTGTATATCCTTATTCTATATTCTATCAAATTCCCATTTTGTAGCTGCTGCACAGCTTCTTATTTATGTAGGAGCTATAAATGTTTTAATCATATTTGCTGTGATGTTCATGAATGGTTCAGAATATTACAAAGATTTTAATCTGTGGACCATTGGGGATGGGATTACTTCGTTGATTTGTACAAGTATTCTTCTTTCGTTAATTACTACTATTTTTGATACGTCATGGTACGGGGTGATTTGGACTACAAGATTAAACCAGATTCTAGAACAAGATTTGATAAGTAATAGTCAACAAATAGGAATTCATTTATTAACAGATTTTTTTCTTCCATTTGAACTCATTTCAATAATTCTTTTAGTTGCTTTGATAGGTGCAATTGCTGTGGCTCGTCAATAAAAAATATTTCTAATTAGAATTAGAAAAAACAATCCAAATCAAACTTTTTATGTTATCCCATCTATTTCCCTTCAATTCTATTTGATTGAATACTATTCATGTCTAAAATAGAAATTCTTTTATTTTTTTTTTATATATTACTAATATACTTTTTGTCTGTACTTATTTTGTTATATTCTAGTCGATCGAATCTGTTGAATTATTGTTCATATTGAAATGAATCTAAATTGATAAGGAGTTCATCAATGATGCTCGAACATGTACTTGTTTTGGGTGCCTATTTATTTTCGATCGGTCTTTATGGATTGATCACGAGTCGAAATATGGTTAGGGCCCTTATGTGTCTTGAACTTATACTCAATGCGGTTAATATGAATTTCGTAACATTTTCTGATTTTTTTGATAATCGCCAACTAAAAGGAGATATTTTCTCCATTTTTGTTATAGCAATTGCAGCTGCTGAAGCAGCTATTGGATTAGCTATAGTCTCATCAATTTATCGTAACAGAAAATCAACTCGTATCAACCAATCGACTTTATTGAATAAGTAGCATTAATAAAAAAAAATGATAATATTCATCGATTTGAATTAGCATATATAATAATGTAACCTACTAGATCATATTTGTGAAAACGTAAGAAATCAAAGTATTTTGGCCCTCTTTTATCAGTTGATCCAGAATTGACTAGAAAAATTCTGGTTAAATCATTGATTCATCTAGTATTTTAATATATGATTCATTTACAAGTTTACTAGATTGAAAATTTATGACATTCAAAAAACTATAGATTCTATGTCACATTCAGTAAAAATTTATGATACATGTATAGGATGTACTCAATGTGTCCGAGCATGCCCCACGGATGTATTAGAAATGATACCTTGGGACGGATGTAAAGCTAAGCAAATAGCTTCCGCTCCAAGAACGGAAGACTGTGTTGGTTGTAAGAGATGTGAATCCGCCTGTCCAACAGATTTCTTGAGCGTTCGAGTTTATTTATGGCATGAAACAACTCGAAGCATGGGTCTAGCTTATTGATACGTTACCGACAACCTCATTTGAATATCATTTTCAATACATTTGATTTTTTTTATTGACAAGAACCCATACTCAAAAAAATCATATTCATATTTTATTTATATATTTATATTTATTTGAGTACGGGTTTTTTGGACCAAGTGTATCTTGTCTTTACCACGAATTATTTTCCTTGGTTAACAATAATTGTAGTTTTTCCAATATTTGCAGGTTCATTAATCTTCTTTTTCCCTCATAGAGGAAATAAGGTAATTAGGTGGTATACTATATGCATATGTATCTTAGAACTCCTTCTAACGACTTATGCATTTTGTTATAATTTTAAATTTGATGATCCGTTAATTCAACTGGCCGAAGATTATAAATGGATCAATATTTTTGATTTTTATTGGAGACTGGGAATAGATGGACTTTCTATAGGAACTATTTTACTGACGGGATTTATCACTACTTTAGCTACTTTAGCAGCTTGGCCAGTTACTCGGGATTCACGATTATTCCATTTCCTCATGTTAGCAATGTACAGCGGACAAATAGGATCATTTTCTTCTCGAGATCTTTTACTTTTTTTCATCATGTGGGAATTAGAATTAATTCCCGTTTATCTACTTTTATCGATGTGGGGGGGAAGGAAACGTCTGTATTCAGCTACAAAATTTATTTTGTACACTGCGGGAAGTTCTGTTTTTCTATTAATAGGAGTTTTGGGTATAAGTTTATATGGTTCCAATGAACCAACATTAAATTTGGAAATATTAACTAATGAATCCTATCCTGTCGCATTAGAAATAATATTCTATATTGGATTTTTTATCGCTTTTGCCGTTAAATCACCGATTATACCTTTACATACATGGTTACCTGACACCCACGGAGAGGCACATTACAGTACTTGTATGCTTCTCGCCGGAATCTTGTTAAAAATGGGAGCATATGGATTGCTTCGAATCAATATGGAATTATTACCCCATGCTCATTCTATATTTTCTCCCTGGTTGATGGGAATAGGTACAATGCAAATAATTTATGCAGCTTCAACATCTCCTAGTCAACATAATTTAAAAAAGAGAATAGCCTATTCTTCTGTATCTCATATGGGTTTCATAATTATAGGTATTGGTTCTATAACCGATCCGGGACTCAATGGAGCTATTTTCCAAATAATCTCTCATGGATTTATTGGCGCTGCACTTTTTTTCTTAGCAGGAACAAGTTATGATAGAATCCGTCTTGTTTATCTTGAGGAAATGGGCGGAATGGCTATCTCGATTCCAAAAATATTCACAATATTCACTATCTTATCGATGGCTTCCCTTGCATTACCGAGCATGAGTGGTTTTGCTGCAGAATTAATAGTTTTTTTTGGAATAATTACCAGTCAAAAATATTTCTTAATGTCAAAAATACTAATTACTTTTGTAATGGCAATTGGAATGATATTAACTCCTATATATTCACTATCTATGTCACGCCAAATGTTCTATGGATACAAGTTAATTAATGGCCCAAACTGTTCTTTTGTTGATTCTGGACCACGAGAGTTATTTCTTTCAATCTCTATTCTTCTACCCATAATTGGTATTGGTATTTATCCTGATTTTGTTCTCTCACTATCAAGTGACAAGGTCGAATCTATTTTATCTATCTATTTTTATAGATAGTTTTCAGGAAAAAAAATGAAAAAAAAATCCTATGATTTTAAAAATTAATTGTTCGTTGTACAATGAAAAAAAAAAATAAGTCTTTTTATTTCTTTTTAGAAATTTACGTTAAGAAAAAAACATTAAATTGAATTAGAATCAGACGTTTTTAACGTTTATGAGAACCTTTTGGATCAAGTAGTGTAATGATTCAAAAGGTTCTTGATGGTTTACCACTAAATTTTTTTTCTTAACTTATATAATATACTATCCTTTTTTTGATTTGCATCTCTTTGTTTAATTCAATTAGATGTAAATGAACCATAGCTGTGGAAACCTATTCCTAATAGATTGACCCCAAAATAGCATATCCAAATTATAAGAAAGCCCATCGAAGCCACAATTGCTGAATTTATACTCCCCAAATCAATATTTGTTCTAATATGTAAATAAATTGCGAATAGGGTCCAAGTAATAAATGCCCAAGTTTCTTTTGGGTCCCAATTCCAATATGATCCCCATGCCTCATTAGCCCATACTGCTCCCGAAAGAATACCTATTGTTAAAAAGATAAACCCAAGACTAATTATACGATAACTCCAATAATCCAATTGTTGAATGAATTGATACTTGTAATAATTTCTAGAAAAAATAAAATAAGTGTTTAGTTTTTGTAAAATATTCTTTTTTTCATCCATGTAGTAAATTTCAGCAAAAGAAAATGATTCAGTTAAGAAAATATTACTTTTAATATTACTTTTACCATTAATAGTTATGACTTTTCGAAATGTAATGACTAGAAAAGCTATTGATAATAATGATCCGCATAAGAGAGCGCCATAGCCTAATACCATCATACTTACGTGCATCATTAACCACTGGGATTGGAGAGCAGGTACTAATATTACGGATTGAGGCATTTTGGTTAAAAGACCCGAAGTAGCAAAGCCTTGAGTAAAAATAGCACTTGGTCTAGTTATTGCGTTTAAATGATTTTTCTCCTTCCTATTAAAATAGGAAAACATATAAATAATCGAGAAACTCCATGAAAGAAAAATTAACGATTCATATAAATTACTTAATGGAAAATGTCTCGAATAAATCCAACGAGTGCCCAGTAATCCTGTTATACAGAAAAAAGTAACTATCATGCCTTTATCTGATGAATCATACAGTCCTACCATTTCATCGACATTAACTAATAATGTTAAAAAAAAAATTGTAATTACAATGGAAACGATCGAAAAAGATATATGAGTTAATATATGCTCTAAAATTGAAAAAATCATAAAAAAATTTTTCAAAAATTAATAGTAGGGTTTCCCCTATTATACGGAATGGAAATTGAGAATTCAATTTATTATAGAACTTATTCTATCTCTTTTAGAAGATCCTATGCCGCTACTCGGACTCGAACCGAGATGCTCTAGCACTGCTTCCTAAGAGCAGCGTGTCTACCAATTTCACCATAGCGGCTTATTCAAAATTGTTCAAAATAATAATAACAAATTCTTATTTAATTGTCGAGATTTAAAAAATAAATTCAATGCAATTTACAATGGATTTGATGAATCCAAACTCTTTAAAATGAAAATAGGGATTTGAGGTTTTGAATTCAATTAAGATTAAGTAAGATCTTTTTTTTTTAGTTTGAGTTAGTTAAGAATTTTCAAATTGACAATAGAAGTTTTTGGACTTTCTGTTTTTTTTTTCCTAAAATACAATTGTTGTAACTAAATAAACTAGTTGTGACTTCAATCTACAGATCGAACTCAAAATATTCTTTATCATTTTTTTTTCTCATTTATATGATTTTAAAAAGAAAAAGATTTTTTATCAATTGAATTAATAAAATAAAAAAAAAATCATTTTTTTTTACAGATTACAATTTTAATACAATATATAACTTAAAATATTTATGTAATTTGCATAACTTTTTGTAATAATTTTTAGTTATTAGGCATTTTCATTCTTACTTTGTATTAGAATTTACTAAAGTAATTAGATAGGGAGTTGGGTATATATTTTCATATAATATATATAATTATAAATTATAATTAAGAATTTGATTGCTATCAAAATTCATACTTTTTACTTTTTTAAAATCCTTTCCTTTCAAATTTTGCTTTCAAAATTTGAATAATAATTATCAAGATAGATATCTTGATTGATCTTCCTGTACAAACATAGGATTTTTTTGATCACTTCAAAATTATACATTGTTCGTCTATAATAGTTACGAATTTAGAAAAGCATCTTTTCATTCAAAATTGGGTTGCTATAATAATTCAGAGAATTAATGATTTAGAAAGTATAAGAGTTACAAGATTTTAACTTAATCAATTAATTTCAAGAACCTATTGATTTTTTCTAAAGATCTTATAGTTCTTCTTATAGAGTATTTCCATGTTATAAATAAAAAAAAAATTGTAACAAGTTAGTGATGGGGAAATTAAGAATCCCCATCTCGAAAATTAAAAGAAAAAAGCATATTAATTAATATTATATATATTATTAAGTGGA